AATTGTAAAGAAAAGGATTTTTTTATCCCCGAAGTTTATTGGAAGTTTATTGTGTGTACATATAGTATGTAAAAATGAAAGATTATGTCCAAAATTGACTGATCTTACTCAAGGAATCTCTTATAAGTATCTATAGGAGAAAGAATAGGTAGGGATGACAGGATTTGAACCTGTGACATTTTGTACCCAAAACAAACGCGCTACCAAGCTGCGCTACATCCCTTTGAAAAATTGTTATACAGTGTGTCATTGTATAAAATCCATATCTTTTTTTCCACATCCTTCTTTTTTGCTCTACCTATTCTATAGATATAGATAGGTAGAGAATGTTCTTGTCATTTTTTTTAGGGGGCGGCAAAATTGAATCTGCTGAGTCATTGTACATATGCATTTTAGTTAGTAATTCCTAATTTTAATTTCATTTCAAGCAAAAACAAATGATCTTGAACTAAAATTAAAATATCGGATTATCTATGATCTATTTATTAGAATAGCGAACTAGGACTATATATGTATTACAATATACAATTCTTACAATATACAATACAAAGAAAAGAAATAAGAAAAAAATAGAAAATAAAATAAGAAGGAGGATTTTCAATGCGAGATATAAAAACATATCTCTCAACGGCACCTGTGTTAACCACTTTATGGTTTGGGTCTTTAGCAGGTCTATTGATAGAAATTAATCGTTTATTTCCAGATGCCTTGTCATTCCCCTTTTTTTCATCCTGATGAAATTCTTGTTATTGATAAAAAATGAAGAAGATTTGAAGATACAATTCTACGTAATATGGCTCTAAATTCTTTTTCTTTTATATCCATCCTAATATCCTAAAAAAAAGAAAGAGTGTATTGAATCTCAGTCAAAATACAGTGAAATTTTTTGGGAAAAAATGGATCCAGTCTAGGGACGGTTTCACGAAATTCTAACATAGAAAGAAGAAAATACTGAGATTAGTATAGAAATGATTCATAGTTAGAAAAAATTGTATTAATTAATTATTACGATATTCTTAATATTCTTCTATTAATGAATATGACTCTTTTTCTTTATATTTATAGTATTCTAGTAATTCTATTTTAGATTATAGTACTTCGAAGTCATTCAAAGTCTAATAATTCAAAAAAGAAAATAGTTAGAAATTCCATAGCGAATGAAGTCGATCCAAAAAGAAAAGGAGGTTCATGGCCAAGGGTAAAGATATTAGAATTATAGTGATTTTGGAATGTACCAGTTGTGTTCGAAAGGGTGTCAATAAAGAATTGCTGGGTATTTCTAGATATATTACTCAAAAGAATCGACACAATACACCCAATCGACTAGAATTTAGAAAATTTTGTCGCTATTGTCAAAAGTATACGATTCATGGGGAAATAAAGAAATAGATAGAAAAGAATTCGTGTTTAATTTTTCCAAGTAGTGGGAAGAGTAAGAACTTTACATCTTAACATATATAATACAAACCAAATCCTATTTTGGTCGAATCTTAAATGAATAAGAAAAAAAGAGGATTCTATTTTATAGATTATTTTATATCGAAGGAATAAACAAACAAGGAATAAGCAAACCATGGATAAATCCAAACAACCTTTTCGTAAATCCAAGCGATCTTTTCGTAGACGTTTACCCCCAATTGGATCGGGGGATCGAATCGATTATAGAAACATGAGTTTAATTAGTCGATTTCTTAGTGAACAAGGAAAAATCTTATCTAGACGGACGAATAGGTTGACTTTGAAACAACAACGATTAATTACTATTGCTATAAAACAAGCTCGTATTTTATCTTTGTTACCTTTTCGTAATAATGAGAAACAATTGGAGAGAGTGGAGTCGATTCCTAGAACTACTGGTCTTAGAACCAAAAATAAATAGATATACTCTTCAAAACTCCAATCGGAACTCAAGCTCATATTAATGTTTTGCTCGAAAAAAAACTAGGATCCAGATTTGATTCTTGTATTCTAAAAAAAGAAAAATGGGGAAGAAATCTTTTTTTCTTGAAAGATGTTCGTTTCTTCCTACTACTCAAATATTAATTTCTTTTTATTCTATCTTCCCGGAGTCCATTCTCCGGGAAATCCTGTTTCAATCATTCTTGTTTCCTGTATAATAGATTCTATTAAGATTCTTTTATTCCTTTATTTGATTTGTATTCTTTTCTTTTTAATTGATAATTTTCTTTGAAATAATATCAAAACAATTCTTATTTGATAGGGCTATTTGCGCAAGTATTTTACGATTCAGAAGCAATTGTCTTTTGTACAGATTGTGGATGAATAGGCTATAACTATAGAATAGTCTATCCTCACGAGTTACCGCATTTATCCGAGTGATCCACAAACGACGAAAATCTCTCTTTTTCCTGCTCCTATCTCGATGAGAGGAAATCAAAGCTCTCATTCTTTGTTGAGTAGTCGTTCGAGTCAGTCTTGAATGAGCCCCTATAAAGGTTGATGCAAATAAACGAATCTTTTTTCGACGTCTCCGAGCTGTATATCCTCGTTTAACTCTGGTCATTGAATCAAATGAAAATTTATTGAATAACTAATTGATTTCTCTTCTTTCAGTCATCCTTTTCTTCCGGTCGATTAATAACAAAACGGATTCTTCCGATATATAAAATATAAATTCCAATGGCTTTTGCGACTATGACCTTCCCGACCACGATTTTTTCTTTCTTCAAGGTATCTCGCCTGGAAATAAGAAATTCGACTGCTACTAAAGAAAAAAAATAGTGGGTTTTCTCGTTTCTATGGCAACTTCTGAAACGGTGAGGTCCTCTCTATACACCGGAGCCTCTTCTTTCCATTTCATCAAAATTTCTTGTGAACTTGTATAGTTCACACTCTTTGGCTCTACCCATCCATTTTAAATTAGAATTCTTTTTTCAATTCTAATTCTAAAGTAATAGTCCTTTTCACAAAAAAGCTATCCATACAGTGACGGTATTTAATTCTGAAAGTTGGCTAGGTAGCTGACCTTGTTAGTCCGTTTTTTTTTTCAAGAAAAGGAATAGGAGCATAACCTTTTTCCTCCGCTTAATGGATAACTATTTGTTACCAATGGAGAATTCCTTCTCATCTCAAACGGAGTGATTGGATTTGCACCAATAGAAACCATAAATTCATAACATAATTAGGTAGATAATAGATCTTGATACTAGTCAATCAAAAGTCCGTGTTCCACCCTAGATACCGGAAAAAATTTTTGCATTTCTTCAAACTCATGATCTGAACTTAACGAGTCGCACATACACCCTAGTACATGTTCCTCGACGCTGAGGACATCCTCGAAGAGCGGGAGATTTCGTGACATTTCTTATTGGCTGTCTTGCGTTTCTAATAAGTTGTTTAATGGTTGGCATGGTGTGTCTATAGAATCTCATTCTAGATAGAATAGAGCGGGTTGGCTTAGATCGATCTTAACCTGATGATTGATGATTATGAATGATTTCTATTCACACGTAAATTTTGAATTTTGAAAAGTAATTCGTATATTTAGATGGAATTCCCAGTATTTTCATTTTCGATCGCGACAAGATCAACGATGCCATGAGCTTGAGCTTCTGTTGCTGACATAAAAACATCCCTTTCCATATCTTCGGATATAACCCATAAAGGGTTGCCCGTTCTTTGTACATAAACTTTTGTGAGAGTTTCGCGAAGCTTCAATAGTTCTTCTGCTTCCAGGATAAAATCCCTTGCTTGTGCCTCGTAAAACGAACTAGCAGGTTGGTGAATCATAACCCTGATGATCTTGATATAACATCATGAATGGTTCTTCTATCTATATATCGCACGATTGAATGGATTAAAGTAAGGGGGAATCAAAATAACAATAAAAAAATAGAATTAAACAACCGTACAGGCATCTTTTTTACATTGCATACGGCTCTGCAATGGATTTTCTTTTTTTGATAGAATTTATTTTATCGAAAAGAATAAATAGAACCTATATGATCCAAATCATTAAATGATCCATTTACCACCCTTCCTTTCGTAGTAGTTAAAAAGATACTATGATGGTTCTGTTGCTTTATATATTTATCTCGTCTGTGGTTTAGCAATCCCAAAGTTTCGTTTTGATAAGATTTAAGAAGGAAAAAATGATTTTTTCCATTTTTTTGATTCTTTCCTCTCATAACATAAAAATAAGAAAGAGACTTCTGTTGTGGAAGAATAATGGTTTGTGACGCTAAAATTGACTCTTGTTTGACACAGAAAATCAAATTGGGAATAACCCTTCTTTCATACTACTATTTCGATACAAAATCTCATGTTAGAAAAAAACAATAATGGTTTGTTAATATCGAACTCGAAGTGCCATGCTATTATTACTTATTCTTTATTTAATTCATATTCGATACAGCGAAGGCATAGTATTCTTTTTTTTTTCTCAAATAAAAAAAACTCATTGGCGCCAAGCGTGAGGGAATGCTAGACGTTTGGTAATTTCTCCTCCGACCAGAATGAAAGATCCCATTGAAGCGGCTAATCCCATACATATTGTATGTACATCTGGTAACACAAATTGCATAGTATCATAAATGGCTATTCCTGGTATTACCCATCCACCTGGAGAATTTATAAACAAATAAAGATCCCTAGTATCATCTTCTATGCTGAGATATACCATGAGACCAACAATTTGATTCGAGATCTCGCTATCAACCTCCTGGCCTAAAAAAAGTAATCTTTCTCGATGAAGTCGGTTGATTAGGACAAAATTGTATCCCTGAGGAACCGTACGTGCACCTTTGGATGCATACGGTTCAAAAGAATTGTGAAAAAAAAATCAATGTGTCGATTCCAATCCTATTTCTTTTTTTTTTAATGAGTTTTGCCCCCTTCTTCTTACCTCTATTCTATAATGTAGAAAATTAAAAAGAATTTTATGAACTTATTGAACTAACTTCTCATTGATGTATTGTTTCATCGAAATTCAAATTACGATGTAATTTTCTTGTTCCTGAATGGGCCCTTTCAATTCTTTT